CCAAAATAGGAATAAGACTTGATATTATTAGAAATACCCAGAAAATGTCATATTCGTAAAGCAGAAACATAGGCGACCTCTTATGAGTGTGGAAAATATATCGAATTTGTCGGTTCGAATTGGAATAAATTCTCAAGTCATCCATAACTCTTTAGTCAAACCACGAATCTGTTTTGATCAAACGAACCGCCCAATTCATTTTGTTTGCTTCAAAGGGGCATGAACCCTTTGAAGCAAAAGTCATTGATTGGAATCCTATTTCCCCCTTAGTTTTTGTTGGTGTTGTTGTTGTACGGAAAGGCAGCTGGCCGGCGTCGGCCAACTTAACTAAAAGATCTTTTCTTGAAATTGCCAGTTCAGTTGGTAATAGAACATTATTGTAGATATAACCAGTATCGGGGTTGTGATAATCTGGTGCAGCACCCTTACCCGGTGATTCAAAAAAAAACCGTATAACCACACTAAGAACAATAGGGGAATCATGCTCTTCTTGCTCTTAGTGAAGAGCCTTGAATATGGTTTGTATTCTTTTACAACTATGAGTATGAATCTCAGGTAGTTGACAAGAGGAAGAGCAGGCTCATTGGAAAATATACGTTTCACCCATTTCCTAGGAAGAGGAGGCGCATTGGAAAATATACAGTTCATCCATTTCCAATGAGTCCGGCTCTTTAATTGGAACAGTGAATATACCTCGATGAAATTTTTGAGGCTTTTACTACTAATGACATAAAAAATCGTGGCTTGCACGAGTATCCACAACCACCACCTCCCCACGACTGAAAAAAGAAGGAGAGAAAGGAGAAGAGGAAAGAGGCTTTGTAACTCTCTGACTATCACTTGCCAGAAATCATCCTTCTTGAGGTCGCAGAGCTCTTCATCGGAATCCTCTTCACCCCAATCCTCCCCCTCCTCGTCAGCTTCTTGATGGAAAAGGGAAGGGATATTCTCCTCCAAGAAGACATAGCTGTCCACAAAGCTAGCTTTATTGCCATTTGTACCATCTTCATGGATAAGGATAATCCGATTACCATCTGCGTCTTCATCTAAGGTCAGAGATCCGAAGACAAAGCCGTGGCGTGGTTAACCGCAGCTTTATTGAATACGCGGCCCTTATCCTTCAGGATGATTATATTAAAAATAGAAAGATAAAAAAGGATTGGAATACGTGGAAGACTGACCGGCGGTTTCGAACCGATCATCTCATCCCTACCCCTGCAGGTGTAATTACCTCGAATAGGTAGTTTACGAACGAGGACTCCCAGTAGATAGCTCCATTTCCGTTTCGTAACAATCAGCAAAATCACAATAGTAAACCCCATTACAATTTGCCCACTTATACCCATACCAGTGATTAAAACGACAATGGCATGGAAAGTTATAAAAAAAAACTCCTTAACCACGCCAATCCCGTGGATATTAAGCAGTTCCTTCAAATAAATCAGATAACCCCGAAATTGGCCACTTTAACTATTTGTGCCCACGTCAGCATATTGATCTCTTTTGGACTCTCCCCAGGGTGAAGTTTGACCCTGCCAAGGGTCCTACCAAAGGCGTTGTCACCATGGTCCCCGTCAACCTTCCAACTATTACGATTTTCTTTTTTCATATTATCCTCCGTGTATGGTGTATACTACGCAATGGCTGTCAACGGTGTCTCGTCGACATCCCCCCTTTCCTTTCCCTTAGGGGAGTGATTTTTTACTGGGAATAGGTAGGTCAGGAATCAGCAATCGAAGTATATGGCCTGCATTTTTATATAGTAAAATAGCTAGAGTAAAAAAAAGGAGAAGCGCCCAATCCCCCGGGCGTTACCCTTACTGAAAATATGACTCAATTCCTTTAAGACATAAAAAAAAAAAAAAATATATATTTATCCTGGTAGGATTAGGGATAAAGAAGCCAAAGCCTAGCAATACGAACCCTTAACTAAATACCAAAGTTTTATATATATAATCCGGTACCGCTAACTGTGTTTTCTGTAACAAGAAAGCACCTGACGCATGCACGGTCAATGCTATGAAAGTTTCGTTGATTAACATATCATTATATTATTATATACATAAATATTGTCAATCGCAAGTCCCGACGTTTTCTATTTTGAATCTGGTACCGGTACTTATATTTTGGTAAGAAAAAAACACCTGACGCCTGCACGGTCACTGCTACAACACTTGCCTATGAGAGCAGGATTTTTTACTAAATATTGTATTTTTATACGAATCCTCTTGTCACGTGAATGTGTCCCCGTTTTCGCTCAGACTCCAAATCTCTTTTCCTCACCCATTTATACGAACCGAACCAAAAACGTAGACTGCCATGCCACTAAGAAGAGTAGGAGAATCATGCTCCTCTTGCTCTTAGTCAAGAAACCTGAATAGCATTCGTATTCTTTACCGCGTATGACACGCGATAAATGGTGGCGTGGACTAAGCAGAAAGCATTGCCACCGGCGGATAGCGGGAATCGAACCCGCGTCTTCTCCTTGGCAAGGAGAGGTTTTACCATTCGACTATATCCGCACCGTAGTAATCGGTAACCTCCATCCAGCAGCCTTAAATATAGCCATTTCATATAAGTCCAGTTCCCTAAGGGGGGAATATACCTCTCTCTATAAAATTATTTCTACTTTTCATAAATGAAACCGAATCAAAAGGGTCCTTTTTTAGTGCTTTTCCCAGAGCCTCAAAAAGGCCTCGGATAAGCACCAGAGGCAAGCCGTATATCACAAGCGATAAAGGTTAGACCACCCATCCTAATATACCATCCTAAGGTGCTGCTAAATGGAAGTATCTTATCAACCTGCATGAAACTAAGTGGAAAGAATCTTATTGTATAAAATCGAAATTCAGAGTAATACGACCGATTCGTAGGTCGTCTATTCAAAATATTTCCAAAGAATCCCTAGCAAATGCAGGAGGCATAAGCCATCGGGTATTATCACGATACCCCGTATCAAAATATACATAAGGAGAAAGAGGATAAGAGAAAAGAGGTTTTGTACCTTTTTCAGTATCATTCGCCAGAAATACTTCTTCGAGCTCCGGCTCCTCATTGTAATCCTCTTCATCCTCGTCATATTCTAGATCGAATCAGTAAGGGGTAGTCTCTTCCAAGTCCGAGGACTCCCCTTACTTGTCAGCTTCGTGACCCAAAAGGAAAAGGTCAGGGTCCTCTACGACGAGAGAATATATCATCATCGCATAAACACATATTTTTTGTGAATCCTTATATACAAAAAACTAGCTTTTGTTTTTAGCTACTTTGACATTAAAATTAGTATTTATCGGTAGAGCGGGTAGCGGGAATCGAACCCGCATCGTTAGCTTGGAAGGCTAAGGGTTATAGTCGACGTCGATTCATCACTTTTAACGTCTCTAATTCAAAACCGAACATGAAACTTTGGTTTCATTCGGCTCCTTTATGGAGAATGGATAAATTCTGAGATATAAAAAAAGCTAGGAAAAAGTGGGTCCCATAACATCTATGTCGGCTTTTCTATTTGAATGCATTCAAAAGCAAAAGGATTTGCTTTCTAGATGATCCCTCTAGAAGAAGGATTATAAAAACCCTTCTAGTTACTTCGTTCTCTATTTCTATTTGAGAGAGTCATTAGGAAAAGTCTTTTGTTTCCACCGAGCTAAAGATCTAAAGATAAAACAATATTTCGAGGTCTCTAGTAAACCAAAGTCATCGTTAATGGCTATTTTGCTTCAACTTAACCTCTCAAAAAGAAAAATTGCAGATTTAGTTACGATTAGAAAAACACAAAAACCTTTTCTCTTTATCCATAGACCCCTTTCATACTCAAATAATTGGAAATTTTGAGTCCCATTTTAAAAAATTTTGTTTCGTAATTCCATAATCCAAATTTTAAAAATTTACGATGGATCCTTGGATATAAATCACGAGAATGTATATTTTTCCCCGACTTTTTTTTTCATTGAGAGGTAAAGGAGTCAATCCCTTTAAGAAATAAAGTTTTTCATCTGAATATGAATCATAGTTAACGACCCCTTAACTCTTAAGGGGGGTTAATGGAACGAATCGCACTTTTACCACTAAACTATACCCGCTATAATGCAATTCTTATAATGCAATTATTATATAGAAACGTACTTTTTGTCGAGTCGAAGAGAGGAACCGGGGCAAGATAGGATCAGAAAGAAACCGCGATGGGGTCTCTTTTGTCAGGAGACTCAACGAAATTGTTAAAGAAGGACTTATTTTAATACCTAAAAGCTAGGCGCTTGTTTTTGCTGTAGCAATTTTGGCATTGGTAGATATGTCTGGACAAAGCTCAATTATAGCATACATATCTTGCATGCTATCAGTTAACCTAATCCTGGCATCGAGCTATTTTTCCGCAGGGTCTACCCTACAGTATTGTCACCGCAGTAGAGTTTAACCACCAAATTCGGTATGGATTGGTGTGTTTCCTCTAGGCATAGGACACCAGAACTTTTGGTTTTTTATGTTATCAAAGAAACAATGAAAATAGATGGCGAGTGTTTGATCGACTTGATTGAGTCATGTAGGAACAAGGTTCAAGTCTACCGGTCTGTTAGGATGCCTCAGCTGCATACATCACTGCACTTCCACTTGACACCTGATAAACGGCTCGTCTCGCCGTGACCTTATCTTCAATTCTCAAGACTTCTATCGCCCCATCCCCGCAGGGGCAGATAACCCAACCCCTTTCATCGTACTGTACTCCCCAAAGAGCAACTCTTCCTTCGCAAACTCTCAAAAGGTGCTGAGTTGAAACCCCATTCTAACTGAAGCTTCTTGTGGTTCCGGAGGATTCAGCTTAATAGGTCCTGGCTAGGTGTTTCTTTTTCTTTCCCTAATACATTAGTGCCGATGGTTGGTTTTCGGATATATTCTTTCGATTTTAGCATTAAGGATATATCTCTTAATACGATAGTTATCTGACAAGTGGATCTTTTTATCGGGTAACCCCGTCCTTTTGCCCTAGGTTTTAATTTTTTCACAGTAGT